GAATATTAATAATATTTGTTTTCTATTTTATTTCGCAAGAATTGGCTAACGAATCTCTTAATTCGATTCGGAATCACGAAAGTCTAAGTAGATGGTATAGATGAAAAATGGATTTCCTTTTCTATCTATACCACTACCACTCTTATTTTATTAGTGCCGTGGAAAATTTATTATGATAATGATTAATAAATGATTGATAAAAAAAATCAATACAAAAATTATCAATTGAACTTATTCTTTCATTTTCTATTTTTCTTTATCCTACTATCTTTCAAAAAATTGAACTTAGGAAAGTGCTTTTGCTTTACAAGCATATGTATAAAAAAGTTTATTTAGCTCCTTCATGCCTACTATAACTAGTTTTTTCGGTTTTCTACTAGCTGCTTTAACTATAACCTCAGTTCTATTTATTGGTCTGAGCAAGATACGACTTATTTGAAATTAATTGAATGAACAGTTTATAAAACCAAAACAAAAATTTTCTGTAGTATTCCACCTATTCTCTAGTTCTTTACCGTGTGCGTTTCCAATTCTTGGTTATTGCGATTTCTGGGCAATATGGCTTAATATTTAAGGATAGATATTACCTCTCTTTTTCCCTTTTTCAAATCAAAAAAAAAATTGAAATGATTGAAGTTTTGCTCTTTGGAATTGTCTTGGGGCTAATTCCTATTACTTTGGCGGGATTATTCGTAACTGCATATTTACAATATAGACGTGGTGATCAGTTGGACTTATGATTAATATTAATTAACACCGTGTTTTTTTTGACCTTCTTCGGATTAAAGAAAGGAGGAGGTCAAATTCAGAGTGCTCTTCTATTTTTCCGTATAAATTTTGAACTAACAAACCAAAAAGAGAATCACGCTCTGTAGGATTTGAACCTACGACATTGGGTTTTGGAGACCCATGTTCTACCGAACTGAACTAAGAGCGCTTTCTTGTCCCAATCACAAAAAAGGAGACTGTAAGTAAAAAAGAGTCTTTTTTTACCTCTACTCGATTTTGAATGCTTATACTATATATAGAGAATATGATATCTATTAAAAATTGAGTATGTCCCATTTTCAATTTTAATTAATCTAAATTGATCCTTTGTTATTGCTCAGAGACGAAGTAATCGATAGGGATGACAGGATTTGAACCCGTGACATTTTGTACCCAAAACAAACGCGCTACCAAGCTGCGCTACATCCCTTTGTAATTCATTTATAATGTTATTGTAAAGAATACCTGTTTTCCACATACTTTATTTCATTTTGATATCCATTATCATTTTTTCTTTTTGATCTCATATCATATATTATAGAATAAGAAACTTACGCAAATTTCGTTAATGCTCGAGAAAAAGGGCGGCGCTTTCTTTTTTAAGAAAAGGAAAATCTTATCTATGAAATTGTTGTACATTTTATGTTAATTTGAATTAGAGATTCCGTGTACAAACCAAATGCAAGTTGCCTTGAATTACATAGAATCGGTTCTATATCTATTAGAATTATGTATTAGAATAAAATAAAGAGTAGTTATTACAATAAAGAAACAATAAAGAATAAAGAAGGAGGATTCAAAATGCGAGATCTAAAAACATATCTATCCGTGGCACCGGTAATAAGTACTCTATGGTTTGCGTCTTTAGCAGGCCTATTGATAGAGATCAATCGTTTTTTCCCCGATGGATTGACATTGCCTTTTTTTTCATTCTAGTTATCAACGCGTGGGGGAGAGGGTGAAGAAGATTAGAGATACAATTAAATATCTGTGACTACTACCCCCTCCTCTTTTTTTTTATTTAATTTGAATAAGTTAGAAAAGAAAACAAGTGGATTCAACTTCAGTAAAACTCGGAACTCGGGGTCCGCGCTTCCAGTGAAAGTAACTTCAATTAAATTAAAATTAAGAGAAGGTAGTTAGAAATGTAGTTAGTGCAACAGTATTCTACAAGACGCTTAAATGAATTACTGTTATTCTCATCGAAACTTCTAATTGAGATAGAGTTTAAAATCTTTGTATTACTTATTATTACTATAATTAGAACTATATTAGTTGCAATGAAATTTTTCATAATTTTTATTTCGAGTTAGCAACTTCACTTCTTTTTCCTTCCTTTCTTCGTTACTTCAGATCGGAAAATAGAAGAGTTGAATGAATAAAAAACCCCAAAATCCCAAGGAGGTTTATGGCCAAGGGGAAAGATGTTCGAGTAAGGATTATTTTAGAATGTACCGGTTGTGTTCGAAAGAGTGTTAATAAGAAATCAACAGGCATTTCGAGATATATTACTCAAAAGAATCGACATAATACACCCAGTCGATTGGAATTGAGAAAATTCTGTCCCTATTGTTACAAACATACAATTCACGGGGAGATAAAGAAATAGATGGAATTTCTCGCTTGCGTGTCACCTTTTCAAGGAAGATGACAATGATATAAAGAACATATTAAATATAGAATAATATAGTATAGAAAGAATACTATAGAATCTTATCGAATATATATTATCTTACTATAATAAATAGATTATGCATAGAATATATTATCCTATAATATATTACGCTAATATATATTCGAAATTCGAATTATATCTATTTCTATCTATTTATATATATACTATATATTTAGATATATAGATAAATAGAAATAAATAGATTTTAAATAAATAGAGAAATATATTCTATTGAATAGGAATATATTCAATTAAAATATTCTATTAAATAGAATATTATTCTATTATTTAAAATATTCTATTAAATAGAATATTATTCTATTAATAGAAATATAGAATTAAAATAAGAAAAATGAAAATAATTAAATATTAATTATTTAATTAAAATAGAATATAATAAAAAAAAATATTAAATAATAAATATTAAATAGATAATTAAATATATATATCTAAAAGATATAAATTCTAAAAGATATAAATTAAATAAAAAAACAAAAAAATATTCAATATATATTCAATATTCTAAATATTAAAATATTAAATATAAAATAAACCAAACAAATCCTATTTCTGCATTCGAAATCATTTTTGATCCAATTGAACGAAATAGGATTTTTGAAATAAGGAAGAAACAAACCATGGATAAATCCAAACGACTTTTCCCTAAGTCCAAGCGATCTTTTCGTAGGCGTTTGCCCCCGATCCAATCGGGGGATCGAATTGATTATAGAAACATGAGTTTAATTAGTCGATTTATTAGTGAACAAGGAAAAATATTATCTAGACGGGTGAATAGATTGAGTTTAAAACAACAACGATTAATTACTATTGCTATAAAACAAGCTCGTATTTTATCTTTGTTACCTTTTCTTAATAATGAAAAACAATTTGAAAAAAAGCGAGTTGGTCACTCTAACTACTGATCTTAGAACCAGCAAGCAAAATAGGCTTACTCAAATTGAAATGGGATCACAATTCCAATTCGAATTGAACCATAGATTGATGTTTTGTTCAAAAAAAAAGGAAAATCCAAATTTGATTTTCGTGTCGTAAGAAAAAAAAAACGAATTGGGGGAGAAGAAACGTTTTTTTTATTGAATGTTTTGTTTAGTTTGACTACTTTACTTGATCATATTATCATCATATTTTATCGTACGAGTTTCTATTCTACCTTCATTTCTATTCTATCTTCCCGGAATTTCTTGAAAAGAAATTCCATGTAAAAAATTCTATGGATTCCTTGACAATTTCCTTATTTTCTAATGTCATTGGAAATAGTATAAAGACAATTCCTATTTAATATAGCTATTTGTGCAAGTATTTTACGATTAAGAAGCAATTGTCTCTTGTACAGATTATTTATTAATCTACTATAACTATAGGATACCCTGTTTTCACGAATTACTGCATTTATCCGAATGACCCACAAACGACGAAAATTTCTTTTCTGTCTATCTCTATCCCGATGGGCCGAAACCAAAGCTCTTATTTTTTGTTGAGTAATGCTTCGAGTAAGTCTTGAATGAGCCCCGCGAAAGCTTGATCCGAATAAACGAATTTTTGTTCTACGTCTCCGGGCTATATATCCTCGTCGAATTCTGGTCATTGAGTACACGAAACTTTGATGAATAACTAATTGGTTTCTTTTCTTTCAGTTATTCTTTATTCCCCTTTTCTATAATAACAAAACGGATTTTTCCAATGTATAAAATAATAATTCCAACGGCTTTTGCTACTATAACCTTCCCAACCACGATTTTTTCTTTTTTTTTTTGGAGACATTTCGTCTCGAAATAAGAATAAGCAACTGTATTGATATTAGGTCTCAAACACAAACAAAAAGATAATAAATAAAAATAAGCAGTAAATAGAAATAGATAAATAGTGGGTTCCATCGTTTCTATGGTTACTTCTTAAACGGTGAGGTCTTCTCTATACACCGGAGCCCCCTCCTGCATTTAATCATTGAATCAATGCTATTGTTAACGTGTACAGTTCACATTCTTTTGCTCTACCTATGAATTCTCCAGTAATAGGTCTTTCACAAGGAAATCATCTATTATAGTAACGGTATTTAATTATGAGGATTAGCTAATTCGTTGACCCTCTTAGTCCGCTCTTGCAAGAGTAGGGGCATAAATTTTCAGCCTGTTAACTTTTAATAAGATTTTCCCTGCTTAATGGATAATCAGTTGTTACCAATGGGAAATTCTTTCTTGTTTCAAATTGAAAATTGAGGTGATTGAATTTGCACCAATGAAACCATAAATTTGATACACAATAGACGAATGTGATAGATCTTTTTTTTTTTTTAGATAATGAAGGTCATTCTTCTATTCTATCCTATTCATCCGTACTGACACAGATAGTGGAAAAATTTTTCCTTTCTTTTGTCCAAGCTCATGATCTAAACAAGTCGCACATACACCCTAGTACATGTTCCTCGGCGCTGAGGACATCCTCCAAGAGCGGGGGATTTGGTAACATTTCTAATTGGCTGTCGTGTGTTTCTAATAAGTTGTTTAATAGTTGGCATCTTGAATCGTATGCATAATGGGCTGGTTTAGATCGATCGTAACCGTATGGTTCTTAATTTTTTCTATATTAATATTCTATTATATTAATATTCTATTATTAATAAATATACTAATTAATTAGTAATTAAATAACTATTAATTAATAATATTAATTATTAATTAAATAATAGATATTTAAATAAATAATAGAATATTAAATCGAAATTTCGGTAAAAAAAAAAGATCAAATTGCGATTTGCATGAAATTTCTTCTATTTCTTATGCAACTGCTACAAGATCAACAATTCCATGAGCTTGGGCTTCTGTTGCTGACATAAAAACATCTCTTTCCATGTCTTCGGATACAACCCATAAGGGTTTTCCCGTTCTTTGTGCATAAATCCTTGTGATGATTTCACGCAGTTTCAGTAGTTCTTCTGCTTCCAGGACAAATTCTGCTATTTGTGCCTGATAAAAACCAGCAATAGGTTGATGAATCATTACCCTGATCATATAAGAAAAAAAAGGTTTAGTCTAGCTCCCATAATATAATAAATAATAGAAATATAATAAATAAGAAAGGTCCGGGAAGAGATAAAAAAGAATAAGAAAAGACGATATAATTGAACAACCGTACAGGCATTGTTATTGTTTGTATATTGCATACGGCTTCACACTCGAATTCACTTTTATTTTACCTGTCATCGAAAAAAAATCTAGGCTTAAATCAGTAAATGATCCAATAACCACCCTTTCCTTGGGAAGAGGTAAAAAGCAAAAATACTATGGTGGTCCCGTTGCTTTATTTTATCAGTGATTTAGCAATCCCAAAGTTTCTTTTTTTTTTTTTAGTTGAAAAAAAAGAATAATAAATAATAATAGAATCTTTTTTTTGTACTCTTTCATAACATAAATAGTGTTAAGAGCCCTCCGGTGCGAAAACAAAAATGTTTGTGACGCTGAAAGAGGTTCCTGATAGAATAAAATCAGAAAGGCCCTTAATATCCCATACGACTCTTTCGATACATAATCTAATGTTTAAAAAAAATTTCTTATATCTATATCGAATTCTAAATGCCATGCTATTATTACTTAATATTTATATATTTCATATGGCGAAGGCATAGTTTTTTTCTTTCAAATAAAAACCCATTGGCGCCAAGCATGAGGGAATGCTAAACGTTTGGTAATTTTTCCTCCGACCAGAATAAAAGATCCCATTGAAGCAGCTAATCCCATGCATACTGTTTGTACATCTGGTCGCACAAATTGCATAGTATCATAAATAGCTACTCCGGGTATTACCCATCCGCCAGGAGAGTTTATAAACAAATACAAATCTTTGGTCTCGCTCTCTATACTGAGATATACCATAAGACCAATAAGTTGATTCGAGATCTCACTATCAACACCTTGACCTAAAAAAAGTAACCTTTCTCGATAAAGTCGGTTGATTAGGATAAAATTCTATCCTCTAGAAACCGTACATGCACCTTTTGATGCATACGGTTCACCAAAAATAACGAAAATAAAAAAAAAAAAAGAATCAATGTTTAGATTCTAACCCTGCTTTTTTTTGATAGTGAGTACTTTGTTAACCTTTATTTTGAATGAGGGGGCTTTTCTTCTATTTTTTAAGAAAGATGAGTTTTGACGCGTTTACTTATAAAAAAATTAATTAAACTTATCAAATTAACTTCTTATTGATGGATTCGTTCATCGTGATTGAATTCAAATCACGATGTCATTCTCTTGTTCCTGAGTGGGCTTCGTCAATTCTTTTAGGTTTGTGCTCTACTCCGAGTAAAGATCTGCCCGATTTTGATTTGCACATATAGGGCAAATGCTCTAATACCGCGTCTTTTTGTTACAACTTCGTTTTTTTTAATTCATTTAACGTTTCTTTCAAATATTTGACGTATTCATTATATTATTTTATTCGATTGAATATGATTTTCAGTTCGAATCCAAATTTCGAAAAAATTTCTAATATAGAATATGATACAAGTAGTAATGATAATAGATATATTACCAATTGGATTTGCTAAACGGAGTCTGGATACTTCATTTTGTTGGTCTAAACAAGGCAACCATAAAGTATTCTAATTGATAATATTAATTTGAGTACCTCAAAAGCATAGATTTAATTGAACTTGATTGCACTTCACGCTCCAAATTTTTGATGATTTAATCAATCTTTCTTGGGCGAAACAGAGGGATACCTCAATCGGGTGAGAGAACGGGGGAATTCCGTATGACCCAATATATCTGACAAGTCGCACTATAAGTCAATCCAAAGTGAATCTTCTTCTCCAGGATGTCGAAAAGGGACTTTTGGAACACCAATAGGCATTAAATGAAAGAAAAAAGATTAAGTACTCTATTTCACTTTGATATGAAAACGTAACAATGAATTTTTTGTTTTAAGAATATTGACCTTTCTAATTTACTAATATATTCGTAATATTTTGTAATATTTTATACGTGGATTTCTATTTCTATTAGAATTTCTATTTAGAATTTATAAAAATAGAAAAAAGAAATATATAAAATAGAAGGAAGACAAACCGAATAGAGTCAATTTATTACGAATAAGTCCTTTGAATGATGAACAAATTTCTATGTGTTCACTCATAGAAAATGGAGTCAGCTACCCGTTGCGTATTGGTACTTATCGGGTATAAAATAGATTTGCTTCTCTTTTTTTTGTTCCTACAAACAGAATTGTTATATTATTACTAAAATACTCAAAAAAAGAATAGAAAAAAAATAGTAATTCTTTCCCCACTAAAAAAGGGAGATCCATAACATAGTTTTTCCAGTGCAATAAAGTTACATAGTGTTTCTTTTTCGTGAATAAAGGGGTATTTCCATGGGTTTGCCTTGGTATCGTGTTCATACCGTCGTATTGAATGATCCCGGTCGTTTGCTGTCTGTCCATATAATGCATACAGCGTTGGTTGCTGGTTGGGCTGGGTCGATGGCTCTATATGAATTAGCAGTTTTTGATCCCTCTGACCCCGTTCTTGATCCGATGTGGAGACAAGGTATGTTCGTTATACCGTTCATGACTCGTTTAGGAATAACCAATTCGTGGGGTGGTTGGAATATCACAGGAGGAACTATAAGCAATCCGGGTATTTGGAGTTATGAAGGGGTGGCTGGGGCGCATATTGTGTTTTCTGGCTTGTGTTTCTTAGCAGCTATTTGGCATTGGGTGTATTGGGATCTAGAAATATTTTTTGATGAGCGTACAGGAAAACCGTCTTTGGATTTGCCCAAGATTTTTGGAATTCATTTATTTCTCTCAGGGGTAGCTTGCTTTGGGTTTGGCGCTTTTCATGTAACCGGATTGTATGGTCCTGGAATATGGGTCTCCGATCCTTATGGATTAACTGGAAAGGTACAACCAGTAAGTCCAGCATGGGGTGTGGAAGGTTTTGATCCCTTTGTTCCTGGAGGAATAGCTTCTCATCATATTGCAGCGGGTACATTGGGCATATTGGCGGGCCTATTTCATCTTAGTGTCCGTCCGCCCCAACGTTTATACAAAGGATTACGTATGGGAAATATTGAAACTGTCCTTTCCAGTAGTATCGCTGCTGTCTTTTTTGCAGCGTTTGTTGTTGCTGGAACTATGTGGTATGGTTCAGCAACTACCCCGATTGAATTATTTGGTCCCACTCGTTATCAATGGGATCAAGGATACTTCCAGCAAGAAATATATCGAAGAGTTAGTGCCGGGCTAGCCGAAAATAAAAATTTATCCGAAGCTTGGTCTAAAATTCCCGAAAAATTAACTTTTTATGATTACATTGGCAATAATCCTGCAAAAGGTGGATTGTTCAGAGCAGGTTCGATGGACAACGGGGATGGAATAGCTGTTGGATGGTTAGGACATCCTATCTTTAGAGATAAAGAAGGGCGTGAACTTTTTGTACGCCGTATGCCTACTTTTTTTGAAACATTTCCAGTTGTTTTGGTAGACGGAGATGGGATTGTTAGAGCCGATGTTCCTTTTCGAAGGGCAGAGTCGAAGTATAGTGTCGAACAAGTAGGTGTAACTGTTGAGTTCTATGGTGGTGAACTAAATGGAGTCAGTTATAGTGATCCTGCTACTGTCAAAAAATATGCTAGACGCGCTCAATTAGGCGAAATTTTTGAATTAGATCGTGCTACTTTGAAATCCGATGGTGTTTTTCGTAGTAGTCCAAGGGGTTGGTTTACTTTTGGACATGCTTCGTTCGCTCTGCTCTTTTTCTTCGGACACATTTGGCATGGTGCTCGAACTTTGTTCAGAGATGTTTTTGCAGGGATTGATCCAGATTTAGATGCTCAAGTGGAATTTGGAGCATTCCAAAAACTTGGAGATCCAACTACAAAAAGACAAGTAGTCTGATACAATATTTGATCTCGTAGTTTTCGCCTCTATTTTATTTTTGTAATTTTCCATAGGGTATGTAGATATCTTAATTTGAATTGCCACCTTTTCTTTGAATTTTGGTCTTTTTTTATCCGGTAGACGCTCCAAAATAAACAGGTATGAAAGCTATAATTGTAAACCACAATTGAATTTATGGAAGCATTGGTTTATACATTCCTTTTAGTCTCAACTTTAGGAATAATTTTTTTCGCTATTTTTTTTCGAGAACCGCCGAAAATTCAAACTAAAAAGGTAAAATGATTTTTTGATATCTTAATTGACTTAATTGAAATAAAGAGGTAAAGAGCCTCCCAATATTGGGAGGCTCTTTTAGTCCCCGTGTTCCTCGAATGGATCTCTTAGTTGTTGAGAGGGTTGCCCAAAAGCAGTATATAAAGCATACCCAGTAAAACTTACAAGTAAACCAGATATAGAGATGGCGACTAGGGTTGCTGTTTCCATTATTATATGATTTCAAGACCACAATGGATCTATGATAAGATCATTTATTTACAACGGAATGGTATACAAAGTCAACAGATCTCAATTAATACAAATAGGATTCAATTTATGGCTACACAAAGCGTGGAGGGTAGTTCTCGATCTGGTCCAAGACGAACTGTTGTAGGGGATTTATTGAAACCATTGAATTCCGAATATGGTAAAGTAGCTCCGGGATGGGGAACCACTCCTCTAATGGGTATCGCAATGGCTCTATTTGCGGTATTCCTATCTATTATTTTGGAGATTTATAATTCTTCCGTTTTACTAGATGGAATTTCAATGAATTAGATTTATAAGAAACAATAAGGCCTAGCTTTTGAATACAAAACGAAGCATTTTTCTCTCGGATTTTTTATTATAGTCTATTTTCATAGTTCGATCGTGAAATTTATTTATTTCTGTATTTCTGGAATATGAGTGTGCGACTTGTTAGAATTGATCCTATATGATAGTACAGAGAGTGGATCTGTCGTCTTGATAGAGATGCTTTTATACCTCGTCAGGTATTTATTATAGTATCTGTAGCACGGAATCTATGAAATAGATTACGAAGTATTAGAACTATGATTCATACTGAATATTCAGATCCCGTGATCGGACTCCAAAAAATTTCAAAGAGTTAGAAGGTATAAATTGAAAGATTTTTCTTCTTTCAAACTCTTTATCTATGTTTGATCAAAGAATAAACCTTTCTTTGGATTTTTACTCATTCTATTTATTGATTGAATAAGTGATGATACAACGGTTCTTACTCAGAGAATCTTTGGGCTTAGTTTGAAGGTTTTATTAAATAAATCATCGTGGTTCTAGTATGAATCTGAGGTTTCAATCGATTTGTAGGATCGTAACAAGAAAATTCCTATCAATAATAAAGAAAACAACAATAAGGCTACATTACATACAAAATCAAAGAAAATCTAAATGGGTAAATAGAAGATTCAAGAGGCCCGTAACAATCAACACCAAAAAAGGAACAAGCCGACTTGATATTTTGATATTATAACCACAAAGAAGAGTTTTCGAATTTTTCTTTTTTCGTATGGTCAAAAACTCTTTAATCATAGGATTAAGACGTTTCTATTACACATATTTGTTTGAACTATTATTTTGGTGGTTCTGTTTGAGCCGTACGAGATGAAATTCTCATATACGGTTCTTGGAGGGGGAGTCTTTCTGGTTTACCTATCTCAATAAAGTCTATGATTGGTTTGAAGAACGTCTCGAGATTCAGGCGATTGCAGATGATATAACTAGTAAATATGTTCCTCCTCATGTTAACATATTTTATTGTTTAGGAGGAATTACGCTTACTTGTTTTTTAGTACAAGTAGCTACGGGGTTTGCTATGACTTTTTACTACCGTCCAACCGTTACTGAGGCTTTTGCTTCTGTTCAATACATAATGACTGAAGCTAACTTTGGTTGGTTAATCCGATCAGTTCATCGATGGTCGGCAAGTATGATGGTTTTAATGATGATCCTGCACGTATTTCGTGTGTATCTCACTGGTGGTTTTAAAAAACCTCGCGAATTGACTTGGGTTACAGGCGTAGTGCTTGCTGTATTGACGGCATCTTTTGGTGTAACTGGTTATTCCTTACCTTGGGACCAAATTGGTTATTGGGCAGTCAAAATTGTAACAGGCGTGCCGGAAGCTATTCCTGTAATAGGATCGCCTTTGGTCGAGTTATTACGTGGAAGTGCTAGTGTAGGCCAATCCACTTTGACTCGTTTTTATAGTTTACACACTTTTGTATTACCTCTTCTTACTGCTGTATTTATGTTAATGCACTTTCCAATGATACGTAAGCAAGGTATTTCAGGTCCTTTATAGAGAGTAATTTATAGAGAATATTGATTCTAGATATTTGTAATCAACCATTGATTGCTTGGGGGAGGAACAAAAATAGTATTTCATTGCTACAAATATGGATTATTGAAAAGAATAAGACATGTATTTGGATATTTCCCTTCAACTCGAAAAATTTGTGTTTTTTTATGTAACATGATTTTTTATTTAACATGAATAGTTGAAGTGAATTCTCCTGAGAGAAAAATGGATTATGGGAGTGTGTGACTTGAACTGTTGATTTGGCCGTGCAGATATATGCCCTTATCCGCCATATTGGAATTAATAACCAAATGTGTCTTTGTTCCAACCACTGCGTAAGCCCCATACAGAGGATAGGCTGGTTCACTTGAAGAAGAATCTTTTCTATGATCAGATTCAATCATGTTAAGGCTCCGTAAAACCCAGTAGAATAAGTAATGCGGTAGAATCTATATTCTATTTTATTACTTATTTCTTTAATTACTTAATAGTTTATAGTATGGAAATGCAGTCATTTCCTCTGCATTGACCCGATTTATGATACTATCGGAGTGAAGTGAAATAAGGGATCTAGATCTAAAGAATCAGAGAGGCTAAATTTTCTTGGTAACAAGTAAATCCTTTGTATGTAAAAAGTATCGATATTTTGTGGAGATAAAGGCCAATCGAAAGGTTTGAGACGACCCAAAAAGCACTTGATCATGATCACCTTTTATTTTAGGCTTACTTGGGTATTGAGCATTTACCTGTAAGAACGAATTCCTTGGAATGGATAACTGCAAC